GATCGAATTTTAATTCGAAGGGTCTTTCTGTATTTTCAGACGAAGAAGAAGGAAGAATAGATTCCGAAAAAGGAACAAAATTTTTAAAATATTTTAAAAATAGAATTGTAACTGATACTAATGGTCAAAAAATTAGCAAAAAATCAATTAGAATAAAAGAAATCAGTAAAAAAGTGTCTCGATGGTTATACAAATTAACCACCGAGTTGGAACAAGAATCAGGAGAAGATGAAGAAAACGGACCATTAGATCATGAAATTCGCTCAAGAAAAGCCAAACGTGTAGTAATTTTTACTGATAACAAGGAACATACTGAGGATACTGATCCTCCTGATCAAGCAGACGAAGTGGCTTTGATACGCTATTCACAACAATCAGATTTTCGGCGAGGCATAATCAAAGGTTCTATACGTGCTCAAAGGCGTAAAATAGTTATTTGGGAACTGTTTCAAGCAAATGTGCATTCCCCTCTTTTTTTGGACAGAATAAAAAAACCCCTTTCTTTTTCTTTTGATATCTCTGGACCAATTAAAGGAATTTTTAAGAATTGGGTAGGGAAAGGGTCAGCATTCAAAATTGTAGAGTATACAGACGAGCAAACAAAAAAAGAAGAAAAAAAAGAGAAGGACAAAAAAGAAGAGAACAAAAGAAAGGAGAGCGGGCGAATAGAGATAGCGGAGGCCTGGGATAGCATTCCATTTGCGCAAGTAATAAGAGGTTCCATGTTAATAACTCAATCTATTTTTCGAAAATCTATTCTATTACCTTCATTGATAATAGCGAAAAATATTGGACGTATGTTACTATTGCAACTTCCTGAATGGCATGAGGATTTACAGGAATGGAATAGGGAGATGCATATTAAATGTACCTATAATGGTGTTCAATTATCCGAAACAGAATTTCCGCAAAATTGGTTGACAGACGGTATTCAGATAAAAATCTTATTTCCTTTCTGTCTGAAACCTTGGCACAGATCTAAACTGCGATTCTCTCATAAAGATCTAATAATGAAAAAGAAAAAAGAAAAAAATGATTTTTGTTTTTTAACAGTTTGGGGAATGGAAACCGAACTTCCTTTTGGTTCTCCCCGAAAACGACCCTCCTTCTTTGAACCCATTTTTAAGGAACTCGAAAAAAAAATTGAAAAATTTAAAAATAAATATTTTCTACTTCTAAAAATTTTCAAAGGAAAAATAAAATTACTTCGAAAAGTTTCAAAAGAAACAAAAAAATGGGTTATCAAAAGTGTCATTTTTTTAAAAAAAATAAAAAAAGAACTCTTAAAAATAAATCCAATTCTCTTATTTCGATCAAAAGAAGTAGAAGTATATGAATCGAGTGAAACTAAAAAAGAAACAGGTCCCATAATCAGCAATCAGATGATTCACGAATCATTTAGTCAAATTGCATCTCCATGTTGGACAAATTCTTTATTGACAGAAAAAAAAATGAAGGATCTGACTGCTAGAACAAATAGAATTAGAAATCAAATAGAAAGAATTACAAAAGAGAAAAATAAAGTAACTCCAGAAATAAATATTAGTCTTAACAAAACAAGTTATAATGCTAAAAGATTAGAAAAATGGCAAATATTAAAAAGAAGAAATGCTCGATTAATCTGTAAATTACCCCTTTTTATAAAATTATTCATTGAAAGAATATACACAAATATATTTTTATCTATCATTAATATTCCCAGAATGAAGAAAAAATTATTTCTTGAATCAACAAAAAAAATTATGAATAAATCCATTTACAATAATGAAAGAAATCAAGAAATAATTAATAAAAAAAATAAAAATCCAATTGAGTTTATTTCGACTATAAAAAAGCCACTTTCTAATATTAGTAAGACAAATTCACATATTTTTTATGACTTATCCTACTTGTCACAAGCATATGTATTTTACAAATTATCACAAACCCAAGTTATTAACTTGTATAAATTTAAATCTGTTCTTCAATATCAAGGAATCCCTTTTTTTCTTAAGCCTGAAATAAAGGATTCTTTTGAAACACAAGGAATAGTTCATTCTAAATTAAGGGATAACAGACTTCCAAGTTCTAAAATGAATCAATGGAAAAACTGGTTAAGAGGGCATTATCAATACGATTTATCTCGGATCAGATGGTCTAGATTAATACCACAACAATGGCGAAATAGAGTTCATCAACGTCGTATGGTTAAAAGGAAAAATTTAAGCAAATGGAATTCATATGAAAAAGACCAATTAATTGACTACAAAAAACAAAATATTTTGGAAGTCTATTCATTATTGAATCAAAAAGATAATTTTCAAAAATACTATAAATATGATCTTTTATCATATAAATCTTTCAATTATGAAAATAAAAAGGACTCGTTTATTTCTAGATCGCCGTTTCAAGGAAATAAGAACCAAGAGATTTCTTATAATTACAACACATATAAAGACACTTTTTTTGATATGCTGAGGAGTATCCCTATCAATAATTATCTAGGAAAAGGCGATATTCTATATATGGAAAAAACTCCCGATAGAAAATATTTGGATTGGAAAATTCTCAATTTTGATCTTAGACAAAAAGTCGATATTGAGGACTGGATCACGATCGATGCCAATAGTAATCAAAAGACTCAGATTGTTACTAATAATTATCAAATAATTGATAAAAAAAATATTTTTTATCTTATGATTCCAGAAATGAATTCACCAAACTCCCCCAAAGTATTTTTGGATTGGATGGGGATGAATGAAAAAATACTAAAGCGTCCCATATCGAATCTGCAACTTTGGTTCTTCCCAGAATTTTTGTTACTTTATAATGCATATAAAACGAAACCTTGGTTTATACCAAACAAATTACTTCTTTTAAATTTGAATAGTAATGAAAATCAAAATAAAAAGCAAAAAGAAAGTTTTTTGATACCATCGAATAAAAAAATAAAGAATCGAAATCAAGAAGAAAAAAAAACCACAAGCCAAGGGGATCTTGGATCCGTTCTTTCAAACCAACAAAAATATATTGAAGAAGATTATGCAAGATCGGACATGAAAAAAGATAAAAAGAAAAAACAATACAAAAGCAACATGGAAGCAGAACTAGATTTGTTTCTGAACCGTTATTTGCTTTTTCAATTGAGATGGGACGATACTTTGAATCAAAGAATGATCAATAATATTAAGGTATATTGCCTCCTGCTTAGACTAATAGATCCAAGAAAAATTTCTATATCCTCGATTCAAAGGGGAGAAATGAGTTTGGATATAATGCTGATTCAGAAGAATTTAACTCTTCCAGAATTGATGAAAAGGGGAATATTGATTATCGAACCCATTCGTCTGTCTGTAAAAAACGACGGACAATTTATTATGTATCAAACCATAGATATTTCGTTGGTTCATAAGAGTAAGCACCAAACTAATCAAAGATACCGAGAACAAAGATATGTTGCTAAGAATAATTTTGATGAATCGATTCCACCACATGAAAGAATAACAGGAAATAGAGACAAAAATCATTTGGATTTGCTTGTTCCTGAAAATATTTTATCGTTTAGACGTCGTAGAAAATTCAGAATTCTAATTTGTTTCAATTCAAAAAATAGGAATGATGTAGATAAAAATCCTGTATTTTGCAACGAGAAGAATAGCAGCCAAGTTCTAGATGACAGTAATCACCTTGATAGAGAGAAAAATCAATTAATGAAATTTAAGTTCTTTCTTTGGCCTAATTATCGATTAGAAGATTTAGCTTGTATGAATCGCTATTGGTTTGATACCAATAATGGCAGTCGTTTCAGTATGTTAAGGATACATTTGTATCCACGATTGAAAATTCGTTGATAGTACATTTTCCTATATATCCTCTACTATATAGGATATATGAAAGCAAACAAATATACACATCACACGTCCTGTCTTACATTTCATTCGAATATCCAATACTAAATGAATAATGTATCAATTCGATCAAGAAATGAATCAACAGAACCTTCTTCATTTTAGGTCTAAATTCTTCGCTTTTGTGAATACGAAAATGTGCCAATCCTTTTCTATCCCTATCTAAATCCAATTTTCAATTGGATTGATTCATTTGAATTGAAAAAATTAGGAATTCATAAAGAAATTTGGATTAAATTATTGTATATACCACATTCAAATGAATGACATTATTATTACTGATCGGTAAAATCCATATCTGTAAAAAGGGAGAGGGGAAATTTTTTTATGGTAAGAAATTCATTCATTTCGGTTATTTCTCAAAAAGAAAACGAAGAAAACAGAGGGTCTGTTGAATTTCAAGTATTCAGTTTCACCACTAAGATAAGGAGACTTACTTCACATTTGGAATTGCACAAAAAAGACTATTCATCTCAGAGAGGTTTGCGGAAAATTTTGGGAAAACGTCAACGACTACTGGCTTATTTGTCAAAAAAAAATAGAGTACGTTATAAAGAATTAATTGGTCAGTTGGATATTCGAGAGACAAAAACTCGTTAATTTGAAGAGTGATATCATTTGAACTTATTCGTTTCAATTTTGATGAACTTCTTTTTACTTTCAGCAATTCATGGAAGAATGACTCGGTAAAAAACTTATGATTGCACCAACTACAAGAAAAGACCTCATGATAGTCAATATGGGTCCTCACCACCCATCAATGCATGGTGTTCTTCGACTTATCGTTACTCTCGACGGTGAAGATGTTATTGACTGTGAACCAATATTGGGTTATTTACACAGAGGAATGGAGAAAATTGCGGAAAACCGAACAATTATACAATATTTGCCTTATGTAACACGTTGGGATTATTTAGCTACTATGTTCACAGAAGCAATAACCGTAAATGGACCCGAACAACTAGGCAATATTCAAGTACCTAAAAGGGCTAGCTATATCAGAGCCATTATGTTGGAGTTAAGTCGTATAGCTTCCCATTTGTTATGGCTTGGCCCTTTTATGGCAGATATTGGGGCACAGACCCCTTTCTTCTATATTTTTCGAGAACGAGAATTGATATATGACCTATTCGAAGCTGCCACCGGTATGCGAATGATGCATAATTATTTTCGTATCGGAGGAATAGCTGCTGATCTACCTCATGGATGGATAGATAAATGTTTGGATTTTTGCGATTATTTTTTAACAGGGGTTGCTGAATATCAAAAGCTTATTACACGGAATCCTATTTTTTTAGAACGAGTTGAGGGCGTAGGCATTATTGGAGGAGAAGAAGCACTAAATTGGGGTTTATCAGGACCAATGCTACGAGCTTCCGGAATACAATGGGACCTTCGTAAAGTGGATCATTATGAGTGTTACGACGAATTTGATTGGGAGGTTCAATGGCAAAAAGAAGGGGATTCATTAGCTCGTTATTTAGTACGAATCAGTGAAATGACAGAATCCATAAAAATTATCCAACAGGCTCTGGAAGGAATTCCAGGGGGACCCTTTGAGAATTTAGAATTCCGACGTTTTGATAGAATAAAAGATACTGAATGGAATGATTTTGAATATCGATTTATTAGTAAAAAACCTTCTCCAACTTTTGAATTGTCCAAACAAGAACTTTATGTAAGAGTCGAAGCACCAAAAGGAGAATTGGGGATTTTTCTGATAGGAGATCAGAGTGTTTTTCCTTGGAGATGGAAAATTCGCCCACCGGGTTTTATCAACTTGCAAATTCTTCCTCAGTTAGTTAAAAGAATGAAATTGGCTGATATTATGACGATACTAGGTAGTATAGATATCATTATGGGAGAAGTTGATCGTTGAAATGATAATTGATAATACAACAGAACTACAAGCTATCCATTCTTTTTCCAGATTGGAATTCTTAAAAGAAATCTATGGGATCATATGGTTGCTTGTCCCTATTTTGACTCTTGTATTAGGAATCACACTAGGCGTACTAGTAATTGTTTGGTTAGAAAGAGAAATATCTGCAGGGATACAACAACGTATTGGACCTGAATACGCCGGCCCCTTGGGAATTCTGCAAGCTTTAGCAGATGGCACAAAACTACTTTTCAAAGAGAATCTTTTTCCATCTAGAGGGGATACTCGTTTATTCAGTATCGGACCATCCATAGCAGTCATATCCATTTTACTAAGTTATTCAGTAATTCCTTTTGGTTATCGCCTTATTCTAGCCGATCTTAGTATTGGTGTTTTTTTATGGATCGCTGTTTCAAGTCTTGCTCCCGTTGGACTTCTTATGTCAGGATATGGATCAAATAATAAATATTCCTTTTTAGGTGGTTTAAGAGCTGCTGCTCAATCAATTAGTTATGAAATACCATTAACTCTATGTGTATTATCAATCTCTCTACGTGTGATTCGGTGAGACATAAAATTTCCCCTATTTCTTTTCTTTCTAGTAAGAAAGTTAAATGAGTTGAATATATAATATATTTTTTCTTTTTTTTATTCATCATTCGGGTTGATGAACTAAACCAGATAGTTATATGAGTGAAATAAAACGGCTTTTTAATTTGCAGTTAAAGGGATTGAATCTCATTTCCTATGTACAAGAATGAAATGAAAGTAAATATAAGCAGTCGAGACTGTTTACCCCAAGATTGGTTGATTAGTCATCATGGCTTGAAGCGGGTTCAAAAGATCAACTGTATGGAGTTTTTACTATCTATTAACATAGATGTATTACCATAATGAAAGGTTAAGTGGATGGTTAGGAAGACCAAGATACACAAAGGATTAGTAATGGAGATTCTGTAAATTATCCAACAGGATATTTCTGTACCTAAAAGGAATTCAAATTGGGGCTTTAAGTTGGTAGAAACGATTAAGAAGTACTCCCCACGATTTCGATCCAGAGTATGTTCCTATCCACTGATTAAGTAAATAACTATCAAGAACGAAGCAATCTTTTACTTTGGTAATGTCCCCCTTTTCTGAGAAAGGAGAATAGGAACGAAAAAAACTCGAAAGAATAGAATTGCAAAAAAGAGATCTTTTTTTATTCTTTCTTTCCTATATACCTATTTTATTTAGAGAGATAGAATTCTTGTCATAATGCATGAACTAATGCAATGTCTAATTCTTTTTCGTAATGGAAAATGATAGGTTGAAATAGCTATGTGATATTCCTCCAAAAAAAGTCTTTTTTTATTCAAGAATAAAGTTATTAATCAACAAAGAAAAATGAAAATTCTTAAAAGATGAGATCAATTCAGAAGCACTTTTTTTTATTAGAAATATATATTTCTAATAAATAGCAGACAGAATTCCATTGGTCTAATTCAAGGCCTTAGGATAAGAGTTTGAATCTCTATCTATCCTATAAACATATCAAGATAAATAATGTCGAAAGGTACTTAGATTTATTTGTGACCTCTGAGGAGCCGTATGAGGTGAAAATCTCATGTACGGTTCTGTAATAGCGATGGGAACAGTGATGTTATCATCGACTATGATTATCTAACAGTTCAAGTACAGTTGATATAGTTGAAGCGCAATCAAAATATGGTTTTTGGGGGTGGAATTTGT